CTATACTTAACAAAAAAATACTAGGAAAAGCCCACATACGGCGAAGATTTTTTGTTGCCGTTGGAAAAAGTAGAAGTGCCACTCCTATTAACATAGGAACTGGAAGTAGAACGAAAGAAATCATCCAGGAATATTGATATGTATGTTCCATAAAAATAATAATAATAACTTTTTTTATTCTTAATTAATTGTTTCTGATTCACCGGCTCTTACCTCTTTTAAAAGGGATTACTAAAACAAGGTATTAAAAAAAACTTAAATTGAATTTTCTATTCATAGTTATTTTGAATCTTTCTCAACTACTTCAAAATTTTTAAAATTTTCAAAGTGATCAAAGTGAAAAGTGGAAAAATGATATAACATGATATAACTAAGTTACTAGTGAAAAATAATTAATTATTTTATACTAAATAAGATTTTTAGGAAAATTGAGCAAATTCCAACTTCAATTATTATTCCCTATTACAACAATTTATGTACATGTATCAAGACTAAAAAATTAGACAAAAAAAGTACTTAATTTTGATATAAATCATAGGATGGCGCATAACTTTCCCCAATAAAAAATTGGGTATTTTAGTTTGTTTATTCAGAATCATTAATTAGTTTATTTCGGGACTGATTAATTGTGTTCCATTCCAATAAATGGTATTTAATAATCAATTACTAGAAAAAAAGAAAAAGATTAAAGTTTTTTTATTAGGTACGTAAGGGTTCTTAAGTTTGTTCGATGTTTTTTATGTACAAATGCAACATGCCGAAAACCAACAGAGATATAAAAGGAAAGGCTTTTGCTTTTTTGATCAACTTCAACCAATTCGATTTATATTATATGGCATAATCCATCTCATAGATATCGATTTGAGGAGGGATAGAAGAGTATCACAAATACCTCCGAAATACGAATTTTTCTTCCTCAGATATTGTATAGCATAGCAATTTAAAAAGAAAAAATTGGTTTTTCCTTTTTGTTCGAGTAATATTTTCTACTATTTTTACATATTTTGATTTTTTTTATAAGGGTAGTATTTAAAAAGATAGTATAATTTAGAGAACAAATAGCCAGATAATGAAATGAATAATAAAAATAAAAAATGATTTGTCTTAAACAATAAAATGTCTTTCACATCCAATTTTTGCAATGAATAACTTTTTCTTTTTTGAATGGCAGTTCCAAAAAAACGTAGTTCTATATTAAAAAAACGTATTCGTAAAAATATTTGGAAAAAAAGGGGATATTGGGCAGCGCTGAAAGCTTTTTCGTTAGCGAAATCCCTTTCGACCGGGAATTCAAAAAGTTTTTTTGTACGACAAATAAAAAAGAAAACGTTGAAATAATTTGAATCCGCCTGACTCCAAAAACCAAAAACAAGCCAATTTCTTTTTTAACTTTTTGAATTTGTACTATATTTTTTAATATGTAATATGGAATACAAAAATAGAAGTCAAAAGTAACGAAATAAAAAAAGTAAATAGTAAATAATGATTTCCATTCCCTAATGTTTTGAACTAATTGATTTGTCTACTGAATTCTAAAAAGGGTACTTTTTTAGAAATTTGAAAAAAAAAAGAAAAGACAAAATCGAGAGTTTCGCCTTAATTTGTATTTGAATATGTTTTTCATTCCCAAGATGGGGATTCTTATTTTCCCCATCACCCCCCCATTTATAAACCCATTTATAAATAAGACAATAATAAAGGGTTTGTCTTTTCTTTTTTTTTCTATTTTTCCTTTTCTATTTATGCTATAGAATAGAAGATATAAAATTTTTAGACAAAAGAAATGGGTTGTTGAAACTTGAAACTAATTATTCTAATTATTAATTATAAAACTTTTTTGATAACTTTCTGAATCACTATATATCCCGCACTTTCACTCCAATTGAAAAAGCGCCTTTCCCCATTTAGGCAGATATTCTATACAAATAGTATGAAAATTATAAGTAATAAAAAATCCTATGTTTGAAAGGGAAGATCAATCTAAAAATAGATATTTTTAGAATTCGGATTTCGAATAGAAAGAAATTTGTGAAGGAGGACAATAGAAATTGAAAATTTTTTATATGATATATCCAGCCCAATACTTAATTGGTTTGATAAAATTGGTTTTATAAATCCTAAGAGACAAATTCATATTGTAAAAAAACCTAACGGTTACGACAAGACAAAAATTATGCAAATTTTGCAAATTAAATAAATCCTTTAGAATTATGGGATGTCACACTAAACTTGTGATCGTGATGCATAAAAAAGAAAAACCATATTCTATTTGTTTTTTTGTTTTAGATTCAAAAATCAGATAAATGAGAAATGAATCATTAAAAAATTAAAAAAGAGAAAGCGCTTTTTTTTGTTTTTCCCGGAATGGAAGTAAGAATTATTTAGTTACAACAGTTCTATTTTCTTTTTATGAAAACAGAAACATAAATTATGAAAATTTCCATTGTTAAGTTAAATAAAATTAAAACCTTAAATAACTAAATAAGACGACAAAAAGGAAACTCCTTCAATCTCTATTGAAACAAGTTTTTATTCATCAATTAAATGCTTTCTAAAAAGAAAAAGTATTTCATTTAAACTGACTCTTTCAATCTCGACGATTGAATAAAAATAAGTTAGTATGATTTCTCAAGCAAGCCGCTATGGTGAAATCGGTAGACACGCTGCTCTTAGGAAGCAGTGCTAGAGCATCTCGGTTCGAGTCCGAGTGGCGGCATAACATCGTCGAAAAGATATATATAAAGTCGTCCTAGAGTCCTATAATGAATTGAATTTCTTATTTCCGTTCTGTATACTTGAGGGACTCTCACTTTTTACTTTTTTATTTTTCATTTTTTTTTATTTATGATATTTTCAACTTTAGAGCATATATTAACTCATATATCGTTTTCGGTCGTTTCAATTGGAATTCCAATTCATTTGATAACCTTATTAGTCGATGAAATAATAGGACTATATTATTTATCAGAAAAGGGGATGATAGCTACCTTTTTCTGTCTAACAGGATTATTAGTCACTCGTTGGATTTATTCGGGGCATTTCCCATTAAGTGATTTATATGAATCATTAATCTTTCTTTCGTGGAGTTTCTCCATTATTCATAGGATTTTCTATTTAAAAAAACAAAAAAAGAATTTAAGCGCAATAACCGCACCAAGTGCAATTTTTACCCAAGGCTTTGCAACTTCGGGTTTGTTAACCAAAATGCATCAATCCGGAATATTAGTACCCGCTCTCCAAGTTCAGTGGTTAATGATGCACGTAAGTATGATGGTATTCGGCTATGCAGCTCTTTTATGTGGATCGTTATTATCCACAGCCCTTCTAGTCATTACATTTCGAAAAGTTATAAGGATTTTTGGTAAAAGTAATAATTTATTAAATGAAACTGTAACTGAGTCATTTTCTTTTGGTGAAATACAATACATGAATGCAAAAACCAATGTTTTACTAAAAACTTCTCTTTTGTCTGTTAGAAATTATTACAGGTATCAATTGATTCAACAGTTGGATCATTGGAGTTATCGTATTATTAGTTTAGGATTTAGTTTTTTAACCGTCGGTATTCTTTCGGGAGCAGTATGGGCTAATGAGGCATGGGGATCATATTGGAGTTGGGATCCAAAGGAAACTTGGGCATTTATTACTTGGGCTATATTCGGGATTTATTTACATACTCGAACAAATAAAAATTTGGAAGATATCAATTCCACAATTGTGGCTTCCATGGGCTTTCTTATAATTTGGATATGCTATTTCGGGGTCAATCTATTAGGCATAGGGTTACATAGTTATGGTTCATTTAATTAACAACTAACATCTAATTGAATTGAAAATTGAACAAAAAAGGGCTTGAGGAAGATAAACATAGGGCAGTGCATATATATAAACTATATAAACGAAACTGAGTGGAAACCGCCGAGAACCTTTTGAATCACTACACTACTTGATTCAAAAGGTTCTCACAAACCCCTTTGGGGTTTGATTACAATTCAAATTTCTTTTTTTATTTAACTTAAATTTAAGAGAAGAAAAAAGACTTCTTCTTTCATTGGACAATGAATTCTTTTAACAATTATAGGATTTCTTTTTTCTTTTTTTGTTTTATTCATGAAAATAATCTCTAAAAAAAATTAAATAAAATAGCTTCGGCCTTGTCCACTGATAATGAAAGAACGAAATCCGGATAAATACCAATACCAAATATAGGTAGAAAAATAGAGATCAAAACAAATAACTCCCGTGGTCCAGAATCAAAAAAATAAGAGTTTGGGGCATTAAATAGCTTGTACCCGTAGAACATTTGCCGTAACATAGATAATGAATAAATAGGAGTTAATATTATTCCAATTGCCATTACAAAGGTAATTAGTATTTTTGGCATTAAAAAATATTTTTGGCTGGTAATTATTCCAAAAAAGACTATTAATTCCGCAAAAAAACCACTCATGCCCGGTAATGCAAGGGAAGCCATCGATAAGATACTAAATATCGTGAATATCTTTGGAATTGGTATAGCCAGGCCGCCCATTTCGTAGAGATTACCACGACGTATTCTATCATAACTCGTTCCTGCCACGAAAAAAAGTGCAGCGCTAATAAACCCATGAGAAATTATTTGTAAAATGGCTCCGTTAAGTCCCGTATCAGTTATTGAGCCAATTCCTATAATTATGAAACCCATATGAGATACGGAGGAATAGGCGATTCTTTTTTTTAAATTGCGTTGGCCAGGAGATGTTGAAGCTGCATAAATTATTTGCATTGTACCCGCTAGGATGAACCAGGGAGAAAATATAGAATGAGCGTGTGGTAATAGTTCCATATTGATCCGAACCAAGCCATATGCTCCCATTTTTAATAATATTCCGGCTAGAAGCATACAAGTACTGTAATGGGCCTCGCCATGGGTGTCTGGTAACCATGTATGTAAGGGTATAATCGGTGATTTAACAGCAAAAGCAATAAGAAATCCAATATAGAATAGTATTTCCAGTACTATAGGATATGATCTATTAGCTAATATTTCCAAATTTAATGTTGGTTCATTGGAACCATATAAACCGATACCAAAAACTCCTAGTAATAGAAAAACGGAACCTCCCGCCGTGTACAAAATAAACTTTGTAGCTGAATAAAGACGTTTCTTTCCACCCCATGCGGATAGAAGTAGATAAACAGGAATTAATTCTAACTCCCACATCATGAAAAAAAGTAAAAGGTCTCGAGAAGCAAATGATCCTATTTGACCGCTATACATTGCTAACATCAGGAAATAGAATAATCGAGAATTCCGAGTAACCGGCCAAGCCGCTAAAGTAGCTAAAGTGGTGATAAATCCCGTCAGTAAAATGGGTCCTAAGGAAAGTCCATCTATTCCCAATCTCCAGTAAAACCCCCAAAAATTGATCCATTTATAATCTTCTGCTAGCTGGATTAATGGATCGTCCAATTGGAAATGATAACCGAATGTATAGGTCGTTAGAAGGAATTCTAAGATGCATATATATATAGCATACTCCCGAGTCACTTTATTTCCTCTATGAGGGAGAAAGAAAATTAAAGAACCCGCGGTTATCGGAAAAACTACAATTATTGTTAACCAAGGAAAATAAGTCGTAGTAAAGACAAGATACATTCGAACCAGAAAAACCCGTACTCGAAAAAGAGAATATATTCTCTTTTTCGAGTACGGGTTTTTGTCGGCAATCAGTAAGTAAAAAAGATGTATTCAAAATACATTCAAGTGGGGTTTTGGGGAACGTATCAATATCAATAAGCTAGACCCATGCTTCGAGTTGTTTCATGCCATAAATAAACGCGAACGCTCAAGAAATCCGTTGGACAGGCGGATTCACATCTCTTACAACCAACACAATCCTCTGTTCTTGGAGCAGAAGCAATTTGCTTAGCCTTACATCCGTCCCAAGGTATCATTTCTAATACATCCGTGGGACATGCTCGGACACATTGAGTACAGCCTATACATGTATCATAAATCTTTACTGAATGTGACATTGGATCTATCAATTTTTGAACTCATAAATTTTCGATCTAGTAAATTTGTAAATGAATCATATATTTAAACACTAGATGAATCAATGATTTACCAGAATTTTTCTAATCAATCCATTTCTGGATCAACTCATAAGAAAGAACAAAGATATTTTGATTTCTTACGTTTTCGCAAACATGATCGAAGTCACGACGTATTATATATGCTAATTCGAATTGATGAATATTCTGATTTCGAAATACTATTTATTTAACAAAGTTGATTGATTGATACGAGTCGATTTTCTGTTACGATAAATTGACGAAACAATAGCTGATCCGATAGCTGCTTCAGCGGCTGCAATAGCTATAACAAAAATTGAGAAGATATCTCCTTTTAATTGCCGACTATCAAAAAAATCGGAAAATGTTACAAAATTTATATTAACCGCATTTAGTATAAGTTCAAGACACATCAGGGCCCGAACCATATTTCGGCTCGTGATCAATCCATAAATGCCAATAGAAAATAAATAAGCACTCAAAACAAGTACATGCTCGAGCATCATTAATCAACTCCGTACCAATTTCGATTTATTTCAATATGAACAATAATTCAAGTGATTTGATTGTTTAGAATATAACAAGTATAGAACAAAAGAATATATTGCTAATATATCGAATCAAAAAATTTCTATTTTATACATGAAACAGTATTCAAATTGAATTGAAGGCAAATGAATGCGATAACACAAAATTGAATTTGGATTGCTGTTGCTAGTTAGAAAGATTTTTTACTGACGAGCCACGACAATTGCACCTATCAAAGCAACTAAAAGAATTATCGAAATGAGTTCAAATGGAAGAAAAAAGTCGGTTGATAAATGAATTCCAATTTGTTGACTATTGCTTATCAAATCTTGCTCTATAATCTGGTTGGGTCGTGTAGTACAAATAATCCCGTACCACGACGTATCTAGAATAGTAGTGATTAACGAAAAAAAAAGACTTGTACAAATCAGGGACGTAACCCCATCCCCAATAGTCCAAAGATCAAAATGAAAATCTTTGGAATAGTCTGAACCATTCATGAACATTACAGCAAATATGATTAAAACATTTACAGCCCCTACGTAAATAAGGAGCTGTGCAGCGGCTACAAAAGGTGAATTTGATAGAATATAAAATAAGGATATACAAACAAGAACCAATCCCAATGAAAAGGCAGAATAAATTGGGTTGGTAAGGAATACCACTCCCAGACCTCCTAATATAAGACCCGATCCTAGAAAAACTAAAAGAAAATCATGTATTGGTCCGGGCAAATCCATTATATTAAAATAAGAGATAAATAAATCGAAATGTTTTTTCATGACCTTATTGAACCGACCAGGAAATTTTTTTTATGAGACATTCCCGATTGAATTAAATTCGAATCTAATAGATGTGAATTAATGCGGGTACTGTTATTGGATCAATTTCGTTCTTTTCTTTATTCAAAATCCTAGTTTGGAATTGAAAGTCTATATTTCGAAATAATTATGAATATATGAATAGACTTTTAATACAAATCAATTAGTACTTCTTATCCTCTAATCAATGTTTTAGTTATTGATCAAACAAAGAGAACGACCTTCTTCCTTATATACCAAATTTCTTATATACCAAAACGAAACCTTAGTAATTTCCAATTATTCTTTAATCAAGAGATTTACCCGTTTTTTCTTTGAGACGAATTCAAAACTGTTCGAATTGTAAAATCGTCAATTACTGACATTGGTAAACGACCTAAAGCAATGTGATTGTAATTTAATTCGTGACGGTCGTACGTAGCAAGTTCATATTCTTCAGTCATTGATAAACAATTTGTTGGACAATACTCAACGCAGTTCCCACAAAAAATACAAATTCCGAAATCAATGCTGTAATTAAGCAATCGTTTCTTTCGAATATCCGTTTCCAATTTCCAATCAACAACAGGCAGATCTATAGGACATACACGAACACATACTTCACAAGAAATACATTTATCAAATTCAAAATGGATTCGACCGCGAAAACGCTCCGATGTGATTAATTTTTCATAAGGGTATTGAATAGTTACGGGTAACCGATTTGCTTGGGATAAGGTAATCATAAAACTTTGACCAATGTACCTTGCGGCTCGTACTGTTTGTTGACCATAATTCATGAACCCAGTTACTATAGGGAACATATCGTGAATATCTATGAATAATTTTCTTTTTTTCTTTCTCTTGGTTGAGGCAAGCCGTGAATATGCCTTTTTCCTTTTTTTTACAGTGAAAGGAGTTGGAAAGAGGTTGTTAATAATAGATTACCGAGAGAAATAGGTAAAAGAAATTTCCAGCCAAGATTTAATAGTTGGTCCATTCTTAGTCTAGGTAAAGTCCATCGTGTTGTGATAGTAATGAACAAGAACAAATAAGTTTTAGCTAATGTAATAAAGATACCAATTGTCGTTCCAAAGATTCCATCCGCTTTATTTATTTCAAATAGCTCAGGAACAAATATGTACGGAATGGAAAGATCCCAGCCGCCCAAATAAAGAACTGTTACAAATAATGAGGAAATTAATAGATTTAAATAGGAAGCAACGTAAAATAAACCAAATTTGATCCCTGAATATTCGGTTTGATAGCCCGCTACTAATTCTTCTTCTGCTTCTGGTAAATCAAAAGGTAATCTTTCGCATTCTGCTAGGGAAGAAATTAAAAAAACGAGAAACCCTATAGGTTGACGCCAAAAATTCCACCCCCAAAAACCATATTTTGATTGCGCCCCGACTATATCAACTGTACTTGAACTATTAGTTAATCATAGTCGGTGATAACATTACTGTTCCCATCGCTATTACAAAACCGTACATGAAATTTTCACCTCATACGGCTCCTCACCCTTAGGGTTACAAATAAATGTAAGGACCGGGCGAGTATTAGTTATCTTGATATGGTTATAGGATCGATAGAGTCAAAATCTCTTGGAAGGTCCCCAATTATACCAACGGAATTCTGTCTGCTATAAAAAAAATCAAAAAGTATTTCTGAATTGATCTCATCCTTTAATAATTTCCACTTTTTTGTGTTGAGTAATAACTTAATAAATCCTTCAATAAAATACTCTTTGTAGAAATACCTATTTCTATTTTGAGCCATCATCATCATTAGTTCATGAATCATAACACAAATTTTCTTTCTATGAAGACATGAAAGAAATAATAAAAAGAATCTTTTTTGCTTCTATTATAATTGTATTTTTTCTATATTTTTTCTATTTTTTTGTTCCTCTTCTTTTTTCTGAGAAAAAGGGGACCTAAAAAGAGTAAAGGATTGTTTCGTTCCTGATAGTCATTTCTTTAATTGGTGGATAGGAGCATACTCTGAATCGGAATTGTGGGGGGAGTACTGCCTGATCATTTCTACCAATTTAAAGCCCCCATTAGTATTCTTTTTATGTTATGCAGAAGTATCTTTTTAGTTAATTTACATAATCCCCATTACAAATCCTTTGTGTGTATTTTAGTGTTCCTTACTATCCACCCATTTTTTTTCAATCCCCCGTGCGTATTGTAATACATACAAACGATAGTAAAAACTTTATACGGTTGATTTTTGAGCCCGCTTCAAGCCAGGATGACCAATCAACCAATCTTGGGGTAAGGGCTTATTCTACTTTTGTTTACTTTCACTTAACTCCTGTACACGGGAAATGAGACTCAATCCGCTTTTACTGCGAATTTAGAAGTTGTTTTCTTTCACTCATAGATAACTATCTAATTTTTTTTATTAACCTAAAGAATAAATGAATGAATAAAAAAAATCCGGATATCTATTCAATTTCTTTTTTCTAGAACGAAAAGAATAGGGAAAATAAAAGTTTATGGTTTAGCGAATCACACGTAGAGATATTGATAAAACACATAAAGTTAATGATATTTCATAACTAATTGATTGAGCAGCAGCTCGCAGACCACCTAAAAAGGAATATTTATTATTTGATCCATATCCTGACATAAGAAGTCCAATAGGAGCAATACTTGAAACGCCAATCCATAAAAAAATACCAATATTGAGATCAGCTAAAACAAGGTGATAACTAAAAGGAATTACTGAATAACTTAGTAGAATTGATATGACTGCTATAGATGGTCCAATACTGAATAAACGAGTATTTCCTCTAGATGGAAGAAGACTCTCTTTGAAAAGTAGTTTTGTCCCATCTGCTAAAGCTTGAAGAATTCCCAAAGGGCTGGCGTATTCGGGTCCAATACGTTGTTGTATTCCTGCAGATATTTCTCTTTCTAACCACACAATTACCAGTACACCAATTGTGATTCCTAATACAAGAGTCAAAATAGGGGCAAACACCCATATGGTCCCATAGACCTCTTTTAAAGATTCCAATCGGGAAAAAGAATTGATATCTTCTACTTCTGTTGTAGCAATTATCATTTCAACGATCAACTTCTCCCATAATGATATCTATACTACCTAGTATCGTCATAATATCAGCCAATTTCATTCTTTTAACTAACTGGGAAAGAATTTGCAAATTGATAAAACCCGGTGGGCGAATTTTCCATCGCCAAGGAAAACTGCTTTGATCTCCTATCAGAAAAATTCCCAATTCTCCTTTTGGGGCTTCAACTCTCACATAAAGTTCTTGGTTCGTCAATTCAAAAGTAGGAGAAGGCTTTTTACTAATGAATCGATCTTCAAAATCATTCCATTCTGGATCGTTTTCTCTATCAAAGCATCGGATTTCTAAATTCTCATAGGGTCCCCCCGGAATTCCTTCCAAAGCCTGTTGAATAATTTTTACGGATTCTGTCATTTCACCGATTCGGACTAAATAACGAGCTAATGAATCTCCTTCTTTTTGCCACTGGATTTTCCAATCAAATTCGTCGTAACACTCATAATGATCAACTTTACGAAGATCCCACTCTATCCCAGACGCTCGTAACATTGGTCCTGATAAACCCCAATTTATTGCTTCTTCTCCACTAAAAGTGCCAACCCCTTCAACTCGTTCTAAAAAAATGGGGTTTCGTGTAATAAGTTTTTGATATTCAGAAACTTCTGTTAAAAAATAATTACAGAAATCCAAACATTTATCTATCCAGCCATGAGGTAAATCAGCCGCTATCCCTCCGATACGAAAAAAATTATGCATCATTCTCATACCGGTGGCAGCTTCAAATAGATCATATACAAATTCTCTTTCTCTGAAAATATAAAAGAAGGGGGTTTGTGCGCCAATATCTGCCATAAAAGGGCCAAGCCATAACAGATGAGAGGCTATACGACTCAACTCCAACATAATTACTCTGATATAGCTGGCCCTTTTAGGTACTTGAATATTTCCCAACTCTTCTGGTCCATTTACAGTTATTGCTTCTGTAAACATAGTAGCTAAATAATCCCAACGTGTTACATAAGGCAGATATTGTATAATTGTTCGGTTTTCCGCAATTTTTTCCATCCCTCTGTGTAAATAACCCAATATTGGTTCACAGTCAATAACATCTTCACCATCTAGAGTAACGATGAGACGAAGAACGCCATGCATTGATGGGTGGTGAGGTCCCATATTGACTCTCATAAGGTCTTTTTCTGTAGCTAGTATATTCATAGGTTTTTCTTCTTAGGGGAATTGAATTGTTGAAAACGGAAAGAAGTTATCAAGATTCTAAATCTAATAAATCAAATAATTCAAAATTCTTTTTTCAAATCAACGATTTTTTGATTCCCGAATATTCAACTGCTTAATTAATTCTTTATAATGTACTCTATTTTTTTTTGACAAATAAGATAGTAACCGTTGGCGTTTTTCCAAAATTTTCCGTAGACCCCTCTGAGATAAATAGTCTTTTCGGTGCAATTCCAAATGAGAAGTAAGTCTTTGTATTTTATTGGTGAAACTGAATACTTGAAATTCAACAGACCCGCTGTTTTCTTTTTTTTTTTCTTGAAAAACGTGAAAAGTAACTGAGAAGAATGAATTTTTTACCATAAAACGAAATCCTCTTTGCCCTTTCTTTTAATATATGAAAGTTACTGATCAGTAATAATAATGCTAGTCATTTGAATTTGATATCCACAATCATCTTAAGGCCGTTATGAACTTTCTATAAAATCAATCAACAATCAATCAATCTAATTTGCAATTTCATTAGGGATCAAATTCATTAGGGATCAAAAAGGATGGTATATTTCTTTAAAAGAGAGAAAGCGAGACCTAAAAAAAGGATTCTGTTGATTCATTTATAGATCTAACTGATATGTATGTCATTAAAGCGGTATCATGGATCATAATGGAATGAAAGACAAGGCATGTGTGCATCTCTTTGTTTTCATATACTAGGCATGGTATGTGATCGATAAAAAAAACACACTAGTAAAACATTTTTAATCGTGGGTACATATGTATTCTTATCATACTGAAACGACTGCCATTATTGGTATTAAACCAATAGCGATTCATACAAACTAAATCTTCTAATCGATAATTGGGCCAAAGAAAGAACTTTAATTTAATTAGTTTATTTTTCTTTCTACTAAGATCTTTGCTTTTATCCAAAAGGGAACCCCCTTTTTTTACGTTATTATTATTATAAAATACGGAATTTTTTTGACTACCATTTCGATTCTTCCAATTGAAACAAATTAGAGTTCTGAATTCTCTACGACGGTTAGGGAATAAAATATTTTCAGGAACAAGCAAATCATAATTATTTTTGTCTCTATTTCCAGTCATTCTTTGATGGCTTGCAATGGATTCATAATTTTTTTTTTTATCCATATCTTGGTATCTTTTAGTAATTTGGCGCTTATTTTTATGAACCAACGAAATACCTATGATTTGATATATAAAAAACTGTCCATCATTTTTTACAGACAGATGGTGTGGTTCGATAACCAATATTCCCCCTTTCACCAATTCTGTAAGAGTTAAATCCTTCTTAATCAGCAAAATATCCAGACACATTTCTCCCCATTGAGTATAGGATACAGAAATTTCTCTTGGATTTATTAGTCGAAGCAGGAGAGAATATATTTTGATATTATGGATGATTCTTTGATTAAAAAAAGAATTCCATCTCAACTGAAAACGCAAATAGTTTTTTAGGAAGAAATAAAGTTCTGCTTTTAGGTTGCTCTTGTATTGCTTTTTCTTTCTATGTTTTTTGATGTCTGATCCCGAAGAATGTTCTTCAACATTTTTTTTTTGTTTTGAGAGAACTGATCCAAGACTTACTTGGTTTTGTGCATCTGATCGAGGATTCCCCGAATCTTTGGGTTCTTTTTCTTCTTGACTTCTATTGGCTAATTCAAGAGAGTTTTTTTGATTCGATGATATCGATATAAAAGGATCCTCTTTTTTCTTTTTTTTCTTTCTAGTTATGTTTTTATTACCATTTTCATTTCCATTAAAATTGAAAAGAAGGAATTTAATTGGTATGATCCACGGTTTTATTTTATAGGTTTTCAAAAGTAACACTAATTCTCGGAAGAACCAAAGTTCCAGATTTGATATAGACCAACTTAGTATTTCTTCATTCATTCCCATCCAATCAAAAAAAGGTCTTTTTTTGTTGAATGGATTAATTTCTTCATCTGGATGAATTGTAAGATAAAAAAGACCCTTTTTATTAATTTCATCAATTATTCGATACTTATTAGTACCAATCTTAGTATTTGGATTCTTATTGGTACCAATATCAATCCAGAATTCAATACCAACTTTATTTCTAAGACAAAAATGGAGAATTCTCCAATCAAAATATTTTCTATTCGAAAATTTCTTCATATCCATAAGATCTTCTTCTTTTAGATAATTATTAATAGGGTTATCCACCAGTATATCAAACAATTTCCTTTTCTTTATTTTCTTTATGTTGTAATTATAAAAGAGCTCTTCTTTATTATTTACATTTACTTGGAATAGTGATTTAGGAATATATGAGTCTTTCTTGTTTTCATAATCAATAGATTTATATGATAAAAGAGCATATCTATAGTGTTTTTTTAAATTATATTTTTGTTTTTGATTCTGTAACGGATTTGCTTCAAAAAAATTTTGTTTGTCATAATGAGTTAATCCATTTTTTTCATATGAATTCTTTTTGTTTAAATCTTTATTTTGAGCCATACAGTGTTGATTGGCTCTATTTCGCCATTTTTGCGGTACTAATCTAAACCATTTTATCCGAGATAAATCGTATTGATATGGATAATGCTCCCTTAACCAGCTTTTCCATTGATTCATTTCAAAACTCCAAAAAGGTTTATGTCTTAATTCGTAATGAAATATTCCTCTTTTTTGAAAATAATCTTTTATTTCTTTTTTAAGAAAAAAGGATGTTCCGTCATATTGAAAGATAGATCTTAAATTATAAAAGGAAATAAGTTGGGTTTTTGATAATTTGTAAAATACATATGCTTGTGATTGTGAGAACGAAGATAAATCACAAAAAATCTTTGAATTCTTATTACTAACCTTAGAAAGTGATTTTTTTATAGTCAAGATAAAGTGAATTCCTTTTTGACTTGTTTTATTAATTCTTTCCGGATTTGTTTCATTATTATTGATGTTTTTCTCAATAATTTTGATTTTTTTTGGTGATTCAAAAAAAAGTTTTTCATTAATTCTTGGAATATTGAGGAAACCTAAAAAAATATTTATGTACATCCTTTCAATAAAAAATTTTATAAAAAAATATGATTTACGCATTAATCGAGTATTTTTTTTTTTTAATATTTGCCAAATTTTTTTTGATGATCTTAATATTTTAGTACCATAACTTGTTTTATTCGAATTAATATTTATTTCGTGAGTTATCAGTCCTTTTTTTTTTTCTTTTGTAATTTTTTCTATTTGATTTCTTAGTATGCTTGTTCTATTAGTCAGATCTTTTATTTTTTTTTCTGGCAGTGATAAATTTGTCCAATTCATAGACCCAAGTTGGATAGACAATTCGTGAAT